AACTGAACAGGCAGATACAAAAGGAATTCAAGTACAAATTGCAGGACGTATCGACGGAAAAGAAATTGCACGTGTCGAATGGATCAGAGAAGGGAGGGTTCCCCTACAAACGATTCGAGCGAAAATAGATTATTGTTCCTATAAAGTTCGAACTATATATGGGATATTAGGCATCAAAATTTGGATATTTGCCGGCGAGTAATAATCATAAACCCTTACTTGCTTTTAATGATACGAGTAATGAAAATAAAAACCCTTTCATTATTTAATTATGTATTATGTTCAATCAAAAAAATGAGCAATTCTATAGGGTTGAATAAAAATTCTATTGACCATTTAATTTTATTAAAAATTTAATTGCTATGCTTAGTGTGTGACTCGTTGGTTTTTTAGGGTTAGGATTTTTTAAAAATAGACTGACCATTAACTAGAGAAGAAATAACTAGAGAAGAAATAACCAACCCATCGCTTCACATTATCTGGATCCAAAAACCAGTCAAGATATGATATATTAGTCATATCATTGTAGCAACTGAAATATGGTTTTGTATAAAAAAACCAATCGGGTTATATTATGGGTTGTGAAACGAAATATAAAAAGGATGTGAATAACTGGAAAGGTGAGAGAAAGAAAAAAATATATAGTAATGATATAATTCAAAAAAAAAATATGTAATAAAATAATATGTAAGGTCTCTAAACCATCTCATAAAATACAATGTAATAAAGCATCAATACTCTCAATTCATACTAATATGTTCACAGAACAAAAGAACAAAAAAAATCAAGAGCCTCGGGCCAATAAAGACTGAGACGATTGGTTCAAGAACAAATTAAATGAGAGGCTCCATTGTAGAATTCAGACCTAAGCATTAATCGAGAAGCGATGGGAACGACGGAACCTGTGAATGCTGAAGATTTTATTGAAAACGAATCCTAATGATTCATCAGGTGGGATGGCGGAACGAACCAGAGAATAATTTCATTTAGTCTGAGCGATCGTGGGCTAACCCTACAACTGAACTAGCTATTAAAAGATAAAAGAGTAAATATTCGCCCGCGGCTTTTTTTTCAATTGTTTTGATTCGCGAGGAGCTGGATGAGAAGAAACTCTCATGTCCAGTTCTGTAGTAGAGATGGAATTGCGAAACAACCATCAACTATAACCCCAAAAGAACCAGATTCCGTAAACAACATAGAGGAAGAATGAGGGGAATATCGTATCGAGGTAATTCTATTTGTTTCGGTCGATATGCTCTTCAGGCACTTGAACCCGCTTGGATCACATCTAGACAAATAGAAGCAGGGCGACGAGCAATGACACGAAATGCCCGCCGTGGTGGAAAAATATGGGTACGTATATTTCCAGATAAACCCGTTACAGTAAGACCTGCGGAAACACGTATGGGGTCGGGTAAAGGATCTCCCGAATATTGGGTAGCTGTTGTTAAACCAGGTAGAATACTTTATGAAATGGGTGGAGTAGCAGAAAATCTAGCTAGAAAGGCTATTTCAATAGCGGCATCCAAAATGCCTATACGAACTCAATTCATTATTTCGTGATAGAAACGTATAACCACAAGAAACAGGTCTTGGAATAAAAAAGCAATTGCAGGTTTCTTTTTTTTTTTTTGACAAAGAATATTTCTTTTTTTTTTTTTTTAGCCCCTTTTGTTTTGCATTGAAAGAACAGATAAAAAAATGATATGATTCAACCCCAGACCTATTTGAATGTAGCAGATAACAGCGGGGCCCGAGAATTGATGTGTATTCGAATACTAGGAGCTAGTAATCGCCGATATGCTCATATTGGTGATGTTATTGTTGCTGTGATCAAAGAAGCAGTACCAAATATGCCCTTAAAAAGATCAGAAGTGATCAGAGCTGTAATTGTACGTACTTGTAAAGAACTCAAACGTGATAATGGTATGATAATACGATATGATGACAATGCTGCAGTTGTCATTGATCAAGAAGGAAATCCAAAAGGAACTCGCGTTTTTGGTGCGATCGCCCGAGAATTAAGAAAGTTAAATTTTACTAAAATAGTGTCATTAGCCCCTGAAGTATTATAAGATAAGACCATCATCATCATATAGAGTTATAAGTTATAGTAGAGTATTTTGAATGATTAATAGATTGTGTCTCACGTATATACCTTTAATAATGTTACTTCATAACAAAAAATATCATGTTTATTATATCAAAATTTTGAGGAACCAAAAATTTTAGTTCATTATGGGTAGGGACACTATTGCTGACATAATAACCTCTATACGAAATGCTGACATGCATAGAAAAGTAACGGTTCGAATATCATCTACTAGCATCACTGAAAGCATTGTAAAAATACTTTTAAGAGAAGGTTTTATAGAAAACGTGAGAAAACATCGGGAAAACAACAAAGATTTTTTGGTTTTAACCCTACAACATAGAAGAAATAGGAAGGGGCCATCTCAAACTATTTTAAATTTAAAACGGATAAGTCGACCTGGTCTAC